GCTGGTGTAGCTTAAATAAAGCATAACACTGAAGATGTTAAGATGGGCCGTAGAAAGCCCCGCGAGCACAAAGGTTTGGTCCTGACTTTATTATCAGCTTTAGCCCAATTTACACATGCAAGCCTCCGCAGCCCTGTGAGGATGCCCTCAATCTCCCGTCCGGAGACGAGGAGCCGGTATCAGGCACAAGAATTAGCCCAAGACGCCTTGCTTAGCCACACCCCCAAGGGAATTCAGCAGTGATAGACATTAAGCCATGAGTGAAAACTTGACTTAGTCAGGGTTAAGAGGGCCGGTAAAACTCGTGCCAGCCACCGCGGTTATACGAGAGGCCCAAGTTGATAAGCCCGGCGTAAAGAGTGGTTATGGAGAATAAAACACTAAAGCTAAAGACCCCCTAGGCTGTTATACGCACCTGGCGGCTCGAACCACCTATACGAAAGTAGCTTTACCCCCCTTCCACCAGAATCCACGACAGCTGGGGCACAAACTGGGATTAGATACCCCACTATGCCCTGCCGTAAACTTAGATATTTCAATACAACAAATATCCGCCCGGGGACTACGAGCGCCAGCTTAAAACCCAAAGGACTTGGCGGTGCTTCAGACCCCCCTAGAGGAGCCTGTTCTAGAACCGATAACCCCCGTTCAACCTCACTACTCCTTGCTTTTCCCGCCTATATACCGCCGTCGCCAGCTTACCCTGTGAAGGTATCGCAGTAAGCAAAATGGGCAATGCCCAAAACGTCAGGTCGAGGTGTAGCGTACGAAGTAGGAAGAAATGGGCTACATTATCTGAAGCAGATTATTCACGAAAAGTCATCTGAAATCGATGACTCGAAGGTGGATTTAGCAGTAAGGGGGGAATAGAGCGCCCCCCTGAAGCCGGCTCTGAAGCGCGCACACACCGCCCGTCACTCTCCCCAACAACACCCTCATCTGATAACTAACAAGACAGCAGCCACAAGGGGAGGCAAGTCGTAACATGGTAAGTGTACCGGAAGGTGCACTTGGAATAACCAGGGTGTGGCTGAGATAGTTAAGCGCCTCCCTTACACCGAGAAGACATCCATGCAAGTTGGATCACCCTGAACCAAACAGCTAGCTCAACCCAAATGACTAAATTTACAACATAAATTAATCTATCAAAAACTAACCCCACCAACTAAATCATTCGACCACCCCAGTACGGGCGACAGAAAAGGACCAATGAAGCCATAGACAAAGTACCGCAAGGGAAAGCTGAAAGAGAGCTGAAATAGAGCACTAAAGTAAATAAAAGCAGAGATCAAACCTCGTACCTTTTGCATCATGATCTAGCCAGTAATGCCAAGCAAAGAGCCCTCTAGTTTGAAACCCCGAAACCCGACGAGCTACTCCGGGACAGCCTATTGTGGGGCCAACCCGTCTCTGTGGCAAAAGAGTGGGAAGATCCCCGAGTAGAGGTGAAAGACCTACCGAGTCAGGTTATAGCTGGTTGCCCAGGAAATGAATAGAAGTTCAGCCCCGTTTTACCCTTGCCCACCGCAGTCTTACTAAAATTAGGTATAAAGGATATAAACAGGAGTTAGTTAAAGGAGGTACAGCTCCCTTAACAAAGGATACAACCTTCACAGGAGGCTAAGGAATACACTTAACAAGGCCATAGGTTTCAGTGGGCCTAAAAGCAGCCATCTGAATAGAAAGCGTTAAAGCTCAGACCAAATTAAGCCTATTATAACATTAAATGCCCTCAATGCCCCTAACAATACTGGGCCCCCCTATGCCCCCATAGGAGAGACCATGCTAGAACGAGTAATAAGAAGAACGAACTTCTCCCCGCACATGTGTAAGTCGAATCGGACCCGCCATCGACAATTAACGAACCCAACAAAAGAGGACCATGCATCACCGCCACACCCGGCCAAGAAAAACACGCAAACCACCCATCGTTAACCCCACACAGGAGTGCTTAAACAAAGGGAAAGACTTAATGAATAAAAAGGAACTCGGCAAACCTAAACCTCGCCTGTTTACCAAAAACATCGCCTCCTGCCCATATAAAAATATAGGAGGTCCCGCCTGCCCTGTGACCAAAAGTTTAACGGCCGCGGTATTTTAACCGTGCAAAGGTAGCGCAATCAATTGTCTTTTAAATGGAGACCTGTATGAATGGCATAACGAGGGTTTAACTGTCTCTTTTTTCTGGTCAATGAAACTGATCTACCCGTGCAGAAGCGGGTATACCCACACAAGACGAGAAGACCCTATGGAGCTTTAGACGCCCACCAACCGTGAAGAGCAGCCTGCCTAACAGGCCCCCAAACTACATGGCCCTGGTATAAACGTCTTCGGTTGGGGCGACCACGGGGGAAAGCAAAGCCCCCGAGAGGATTGGGGGAAACCCTAAAACCAAGAGCCACAGCTCTAAGTCACAAAATATTTGACCGACAATGATCCGGCTTTTGCCGATCAACGGACCAAGTTACCCTAGGGATAACAGCGCAATCCCCTCCCAGAGTCCATATCGACGAGGGGGTTTACGACCTCGATGTTGGATCAGGACATCCCAATGGTGCAGCCGCTATTAAGGGTTCGTTTGTTCAACGATTAAAGTCCTACGTGATCTGAGTTCAGACCGGAGTAATCCAGGTCAGTTTCTATCTGTGAAGCCACCCTTCCTAGTACGAAAGGACCGGAATGATGAGGCCCATGCTATAAGCACGCCTCCCCCCAACCTGGCGAAAACAACTGAAACAGGTAAAGGGGGGCCCACCCCGGCCCAAGAGAAGGGCGCGCTGGGGTGGCAGAGCCCGGTAAATGCAGGAAACCTAAGCCTTCCCCCTCAGAGGTTCAAGTCCTCTCCCCAGCTATGCTCCACATTCTCTTAGCCCACATCATCAACCCCCTCGCCTACATTGTGCCCGTCCTTTTAGCAGTGGCCTTCTTAACCCTAATCGAACGAAAAGTTCTAGGCTACATGCAATTACGAAAAGGGCCCAATGTAGTCGGACCATACGGACTTCTCCAGCCAATCGCAGATGGAGTTAAACTCTTCATTAAAGAGCCGGTCCGGCCCTCCACGTCCTCCCCCTTCCTCTTCCTGGCAACCCCCACCCTGGCCCTAACACTAGCCCTGACCCTTTGAGCCCCCCTCCCCCTGCCGTTTCCAGTTACGGACCTGAGCTTAAGCATACTATTTATTCTAGCATTATCCAGTCTTGCTGTCTATTCCATCCTAGGGTCGGGGTGGGCCTCAAATTCTAAATACGCCCTCATTGGAGCCCTACGGGCAGTGGCTCAAACTATTTCCTACGAAGTAGCCCTAGGACTCATTCTCCTTTGCACCATCGTTTTTACCGGAGGTTTTACACTATCAATGTTCAGTACAACCCAAGAAGGAGTCTGACTCCTTATCCCCGCCTGACCCCTGGCAGCAATATGATACATTTCCACCCTAGCAGAAACGAACCGAGCACCCTTTGACCTCACCGAAGGTGAATCAGAGCTAGTCTCCGGATTTAATGTAGAATACGCAGGAGGGCCCTTCGCCCTATTCTTCCTTGCGGAATACGCTAACATTTTATTCATAAATACCTTATCCGCCATTCTATTTATAGGGGCCTCTCACTTCCCCTCCCTCCCCGAACTCACCACAATTAGCATTATAATCAAAGCCGCCCTCCTCTCAGCCGTGTTCCTCTGGGTTCGAGCATCGTACCCCCGATTCCGGTATGACCAGCTAATGCATCTAGTATGAAAAAACTTTCTCCCCCTTACCCTAGCCCTTATTTTATGACACATCTCCCTACCAGTCGGGGCGGCAGGCCTGCCGCCGCAACTCTAAACGAACCCCAGGAGCCGTGCCTGAACGCCCAAGGGCCACTTTGATAGAGTGAACCAAGGGGGTTAAACTCCCCCCGGCTCCTTAGAAAAAAGGGATTCGAACCCATCCTCCAGAGATCAAAACTCTGGGTGCTTCCACTACACCACTTTCTAGTAAGGTCAGCTAAATAAGCTTTCGGGCCCATACCCCGAACATGTTGGTTAAAATCCTTCCCCTACTAATGAATCCTTACGTACTAACTATTCTTCTATTTAGCCTAGGATTAGGAACCACGCTGACCTTCGCCAGCTCCCACTGACTCCTGGCATGAATGGGCCTAGAAATTAACACCCTTGCCATCATCCCACTAATAGCCCATCAACACCACCCCCGAGCCGTTGAAGCAACAACTAAATACTTTCTTACACAGGCCACCGCTGCCGCCATAATCTTATTTGCTAGTACAACCAACGCCTGACTCTCAGGGGAGTGAGAAATTACCCAACTGTCAAACCCGGTTGCTTGTACTATTGCCGTAACGGCCCTAGCACTAAAAATTGGCCTGGCCCCAACCCACTTTTGACTTCCAGAGGTTCTTCAAGGAATCACATTAACCACAGGACTAATTCTTTCCACCTGACAAAAACTAGCCCCATTTGCACTCATTATACAAGTAGCAGACAACGCCCACCCCCACTTACTTACAATCTTGGCCGTATCCTCCACCCTGGTCGGAGGATGAGGAGGCCTTAATCAAACCCAACTTCGCAAAATCCTCGCATATTCCTCAATCGCACACCTCGGATGAATAATCCTAGTAGTCCAAATGGCCCCTCAAATAACCCTCCTTGCCCTCATCACATACATTGTGATAACAACAGCAGCCTTCCTAACCTTGGACAAAGTAGACTCAACTAAAACAATTACCCTGACCTCCGCTTGAACCAAAGCCCCCACACTAAGCGCACTAGCCTGCCTTATCTTACTCTCCCTTGGGGGCCTCCCTCCTCTCACAGGATTTATACCCAAATGAATGATCCTTCAAGAAGTCTCCAACCAAGGATTCCCCCTTACAGCAACAGTAGTTGCACTAACAGCCCTCTTGAGCCTTTACTTTTACCTCCGCCTTACATACGCAATAACGCTTACCCTCTCCCCCTACACCACTAACTCATCAACCCCCTGACGCACCATGAGCAAGCGGCCCACACTTCTTCTCTCAACAACAATTGTTCTAGCAACTTGCCTTCTACCCCTCACCCCAACTGTCCTAACCCTCCTAGCCTAAGGGGCTTAGGATAGCATCTAGACCATGAGCCTTCAAAGCTCCAAGCAGGAGTGAAAATCTCCTAGCCCCTGATAAGACTTGCAGGACTTTATCCCACATCTTCTGAATGCAACCCAGACACTTTAATTAAGCTAAAGCCTTTCTAGATGGGAAGGCCTCGATCCTACAAAATCTTAGTTAACAGCTAAGCGCCCTAACCAGCGAGCATCCATCTATCTTCCCCCGCCGTCCGGGGACAAAGGCGGGGAAAGCCCCGGCAGGCGTTAACCTGCGTCTTCAGGTTTGCAACCTGACATGAACTTCACCACAGAGCTTCTTGGTAAGAAGAGGAGTTAAACCTCTGTCCTCGGAGCTACAATCCGCCGCCTAAGCCTTCGGCCATCCTACCTGTGGCAATTACACGTTGATTTTTCTCAACCAATCATAAAGATATTGGCACCCTTTATCTAGTATTCGGTGCCTGAGCGGGGATAGTAGGGACCGCCCTAAGCCTCCTAATTCGAGCAGAATTAAGCCAACCTGGGGCGCTTCTTGGAGACGACCAGATCTACAATGTTATCGTTACGGCACATGCCTTCGTAATGATTTTCTTCATAGTAATACCAATCCTGATTGGAGGATTTGGAAACTGGCTCGTCCCCCTAATGATCGGAGCACCCGATATGGCATTCCCACGAATGAATAATATGAGCTTTTGACTCCTGCCGCCTTCTTTCCTTCTTCTTCTAGCTTCCTCAGGGGTGGAAGCCGGAGCAGGGACAGGATGAACAGTGTACCCCCCTCTATCGGGCAATCTGGCTCACGCCGGAGCATCCGTAGACCTGACTATTTTTTCACTTCATCTTGCGGGTATCTCATCAATTCTTGGGGCAATTAATTTTATTACCACAATTATTAACATGAAGCCCCCCGCAATCTCACAATACCAGACGCCCCTATTTGTCTGATCTGTCCTTGTGACTGCCGTCCTCCTTCTCCTCTCTCTCCCAGTTCTGGCCGCCGGAATTACTATACTACTTACGGACCGAAATCTAAACACAACTTTCTTTGACCCCGCAGGTGGAGGAGACCCCATCCTGTACCAGCACCTATTCTGATTCTTTGGTCACCCAGAAGTCTATATTCTTATTCTCCCAGGCTTCGGAATGATTTCTCACATCGTAGCCTACTACGCCGGGAAAAAAGAACCTTTTGGTTACATAGGAATGGTCTGAGCAATAATGGCCATCGGGCTGCTAGGCTTCATCGTTTGAGCCCACCACATGTTTACGGTGGGGATGGATGTAGACACCCGAGCTTACTTCACTTCCGCAACAATGATTATTGCCATTCCAACCGGAGTAAAAGTATTTAGCTGGCTTGCCACCCTGCACGGGGGCTCAATCAAATGAGAGACCCCTCTCCTTTGAGCTCTTGGGTTCATTTTCTTATTCACAGTAGGAGGGCTGACAGGAATTGTATTATCAAATTCTTCCCTAGACATTGTTCTCCACGACACTTACTATGTAGTAGCACACTTCCACTATGTCCTGTCCATGGGGGCCGTATTTGCTATCATGGCTGCATTTGTTCACTGATTCCCCCTATTCTCAGGGTACACCCTGCACAGCACCTGAACAAAAATCCACTTTGGAGTGATGTTCGTAGGGGTAAATCTTACTTTCTTCCCACAGCACTTCCTCGGCCTGGCAGGAATGCCCCGACGGTATTCCGACTACCCAGACGCCTACACCCTCTGAAATACGGTATCCTCAATCGGGTCCCTAATCTCCCTCGTAGCCGTCATTATGTTCTTATTTATTCTTTGAGAAGCATTTGCCGCCAAACGAGAAGTTGCATCAGTAGAACTCGCCATAACAAACGTGGAGTGACTACACGGCTGCCCTCCTCCATACCACACTTTCGAAGAGCCCGCCTTTGTACAAGTACAAGCAAAATAACGAGAAAGGGAGGAATCGAACCCCCGTGAGATGGTTTCAAGCCAACTGCATGGCCACTCTGCCACTTTCTTAAATAAGACACTAGTAAAACTATTACCTTGCCTTGTCAAGGCAAAATTGTGGGTTAAACCCCCGCGTGTCTTAGCCCAGAGCTAAATGGCACATCCCTCACAACTAGGATTGCAAGACGCGGCCTCCCCTGTTATAGAAGAACTCTTACACTTCCACGACCATGCCCTAATAATTGTCCTCCTTATTAGCGTGCTAGTCCTTTACATTATTGTGTCAATGGTCTCAACCAAACTCACTGACAAATATATTCTAGACTCCCAAGAAATTGAAATTGTATGAACCATCCTGCCAGCCGTTATCTTAATCATGATTGCATTACCCTCCCTCCGAATTCTTTACCTCATGGACGAGATCAACGATCCCCACCTAACAATTAAAGCCATGGGCCACCAATGATATTGAAGCTATGAGTATACAGACTATGAAGACCTAGGCTTTGACTCCTATATGATCCCAACCCAAGACCTCGCCCCCGGCCAATTCCGCCTTTTAGAAACAGACCACCGGATAGTGGTTCCAATAGAGTCCCCAATTCGAGTCCTTGTCTCGGCCGAAGACGTACTCCACTCCTGAGCCGTCCCTGCCCTAGGGGTAAAAATGGACGCAGTGCCAGGACGACTAAATCAAACTGCCTTTATTGCCTCCCGCCCCGGGGTATTCTACGGACAATGCTCCGAAATTTGTGGTGCAAACCACAGCTTTATGCCAATCGTAGTAGAAGCTGTTCCCCTGGAACATTTTGAAAACTGATCCTCACTAATACTTGAAGACGCCTCACTAGGAAGCTAAACTGGGCCTAGCGTCAGCCTTTTAAGCTGAAGATTGGTGGCCCCCAACCACCCCTAGTGACATGCCTCAACTAAACCCCGCCCCTTGATTTGCAATTCTCGTTTTTTCCTGATTAATTTTCCTAACAGTGATTCCCCCAAAAGTATTAGCCCACAACTTTAATAACGAACCTACGACCGTTGGCGCTGAAAAAACTAAACCTGAGCCCTGAAACTGACCATGATACTAAGTTTCTTTGATCAATTTATAAGCCCCACCTACTTAGGTGTTCCTCTAATTGCGCTAGCAATCGCACTCCCATGAACACTCTACCCTACCCCCACTTCACGGTGGCTAAACAACCGAGTGCTGACCTTACAAGGATGATTTATCAACCGCTTTACCCAGCAACTACTCCTCCCATTAAACCCGGGCGGCCACAAATGAGCGGTCTTACTTACATCTTTAATGTTATTCTTAATAACCATCAACATGCTCGGCCTCCTGCCTTACACCTTTACACCCACAACCCAACTCTCCCTTAATATGGGTCTGGCCGTTCCCCTATGACTAGCCACAGTAATTATTGGAATGCGAAATCAGCCCACCGCCGCCCTAGGACATCTGCTCCCAGAAGGGACCCCCGTCCCCCTAATCCCCGTCCTTATTATCATTGAAACAATTAGCCTATTTATTCGACCCCTGGCCCTAGGAGTTCGACTAACCGCTAATTTAACAGCCGGCCACTTACTCATTCAACTAATTGCCACAGCAGCATTTGTTCTCCTCCCCATCATGCCAACTGTTGCAATCCTTACTGCCACAGTTTTATTCCTACTCACCTTGCTAGAAGTAGCCGTAGCGATGATTCAAGCATATGTCTTTGTTCTTCTTTTAAGCCTTTACCTACAAGAAAACGTCTAATGGCCCACCAAGCACACGCATTCCACATGGTAGACCCAAGCCCCTGGCCGCTCACCGGAGCCGTCGGCGCCCTGCTGCTGACCTCTGGCACCGCAATCTGGTTCCACTTCCATTCAATCACCCTTATAACACTAGGACTTATTTTAACTCTCCTCACTATGTACCAGTGATGACGAGACGTGGTACGAGAAGGCACCTTCCAAGGACACCATACTCCCCCAGTACAAAAAGGACTCCGATATGGTATAATCCTATTCATTACATCAGAAGTTTTCTTCTTTGCCGGGTTCTTTTGAGCCTTCTACCACTCTAGCTTGGCCCCCACTCCCGAGCTAGGAGGGTGCTGACCCCCCACAGGCATCACCCCTCTTGACCCCTTTGAAGTGCCCCTGCTTAATACAGCTGTCCTTCTTGCCTCCGGAGTAACCGTCACATGGGCACATCACAGCCTGATAGAAGGAGAACGAAAACAAGCGATTCAATCTCTAACCCTAACAATTCTACTAGGCTTCTACTTCACCTTCCTTCAAGCCCTAGAATATTACGAAGCGCCCTTTACCATCGCAGACGGCGTATATGGATCAACCTTCTTTGTAGCCACAGGATTCCACGGTCTTCACGTCATCATTGGATCAACATTCTTAGCTGTCTGCCTTCTCCGCCAAGTATTGTACCACTTCACTTCTAATCACCACTTTGGATTTGAAGCAGCCGCCTGATACTGACACTTTGTTGACGTAGTTTGACTCTTCCTTTACGTCTCTATCTACTGATGAGGCTCATAATCTTTCTAGTATAAAAGACAGTACAGGTGGCTTCCAACCATCTAATCTTGGTTAAAGTCCAAGGAAAGATAATGAGCCTAATCATAACAATTTTAACAATTGCATCTCTCTTATCAATCGTCTTAGTAACTGTATCATTTTGACTCCCTCAGATAAACCCGGACTCAGAAAAACTGTCCCCCTACGAATGCGGATTTGACCCCTTAGGGTCCGCCCGCCTGCCATTCTCTCTTCGGTTTTTTCTTGTAGCAATTCTGTTCCTTCTCTTTGACCTAGAAATTGCCCTCCTCCTTCCTCTGCCCTGAGGCAACCAATTACTTAACCCACTAGTCACTGTGTCGTGGGCCACTGCCATCCTTGTTCTTCTGACCCTCGGACTAGTTTATGAATGAACACAAGGAGGCCTGGAATGAGCCGAATAGAGGATTAGTCCAACTAAAGACTTCTGATTTCGGCTCAGAAAATTATGGTTAAAATCCATAATCCTCTTATGACCCCCGTACACTTCAGTTTCACCACGGCATTTATTCTTGGCCTAATAGGTCTGGCATTCCACCGCACTCACCTTCTCTCCGCACTATTGTGTCTAGAGGGAATGATGCTGTCGCTGTTCGTAGCCCTCTCTTTATGGACACTCCAAACGGAGGCCACCAACTTCTCTGCAGCACCAATACTTCTACTCGCTTTTTCTGCCTGTGAGGCCAGCACGGGGCTAGCCCTCCTTGTAGCCACAGCCCGAACTCACGGAACAGACCGACTGCAAAGCCTCAACCTCCTACAATGCTAAAAATTCTAATCCCAACTCTTATGCTCTTCCCAACAACCTGACTAACACCTAAAAAATGGCTGTGGACTGCCACAGTCACACACAGCCTAATCATTGCCCTATTAAGCCTTACCTGACTTAATTGAACAGCCGAAACAGGCTGAACCCTCCCCAACACTTACATGGCAGTTGACCCCCTCTCCGCACCCCTGCTGGTCCTAACATGCTGACTTCTCCCCTTAATGATCCTAGCCAGTCAAAATCACACTCGAGAAGAACCAATTTCTCGACAACGAATGTATATTAGCCTACTTGCCTCCCTCCAGACCTTTCTCATTCTTGCATTCGGGGCTACAGAGATTATTATATTTTACATTATGTTTGAAGCAACTCTTGTCCCCACCCTAATTATTATTACCCGCTGGGGTAATCAAGCAGAGCGTCTAAACGCTGGGACTTACTTTTTATTTTACACTTTGGCCGGGTCCCTCCCCCTCCTAGTCGCACTCCTTACGCTACAAAGCACTACCGGAAGTCTCTCCATAATAACGCTAAACTTCGGGCAGCCCCTTACCCTAATATCCTGAGGAGATAAAATCTGATGGGCGGGCTGCCTAGTGGCCTTCCTGGTCAAAATACCCCTCTATGGTGTTCACCTGTGACTTCCAAAAGCACATGTAGAGGCACCAATTGCGGGGTCAATGGTTCTGGCCGCAGTATTACTAAAGTTGGGGGGATACGGCATGATCCGAATAACCACAATCCTTGACCCCCTCACCAAAGAAATAGCATATCCCTTTATTGTCCTCGCCCTATGAGGCATCATCATAACAGGGTCAATCTGCTTGCGTCAAACAGACTTAAAATCCTTAATCGCCTACTCCTCAGTAAGTCACATGGGCCTAGTAGCCGGGGGAATCCTGATTCAAACCCCCTGGGGCCTTACAGGAGCAATCATTTTAATAATTGCCCACGGACTGGTGTCTTCTGCCCTCTTTTGTCTAGCAAACACCGCCTATGAGCGAACCCACAGCCGGACCATGGTGCTAGCTCGAGGCCTACAAATATTATTTCCTCTTACCGCCACCTGATGGTTTATCGCCAACCTGGCCAATCTTGCACTCCCACCATTACCAAATTTAATGGGAGAAGTGATAATTATTACAACCATGTTTAACTGATCCCCCTGAACCCTTGTCCTAACAGGGGCCGGAACGCTAATCACAGCCGGGTACTCCCTATACATATTCCTAATAACCCAACGGGGCCCCGTACCCGCCCATATTATTGGATTAACCCCCTACCACACGCGAGAGCACCTTCTAATTGCCCTCCATCTAATCCCCGTAATTCTGCTTATCTTAAAGCCAGAATTTATGTGAGGGTGATTCTACTGCAGATATAGTTTAACAAAAATGTTGGATTGTGATTCCAAAGACAGGAGTTCAAATCTCCTTATCCGCCGAGAGAGGCCTGTAGCAATAGAGACTGCTAATCTCTACCCCCGCAGTTAGAATCTGCGGCTCACTCGGCCTTTGAAGGATAACAGTCATCCGTTGGTCTTAGGAACCAAAAACTCTTGGTGCAAATCCAAGCAGAGGCTATGCAAACGACCTTAATCTTAACGTCCTCACTTACCTTAATCTTTGCCCTACTAGCCTATCCAATTGTTTCAACAATTGACCCCGCCCCCAAAGGGCCAGACTGAGCCATCACACACGTAAAAACCGCAGTTAGCGCCGCCTTTGTGGTCAGCCTTTTGCCACTATTTATCTTTCTCGACCAGGGAGTAGAGACTATCATCACAACTTGACACTGGATAAACACCTCCACCTTTAATATTAATATTAGCTTAAAATTTGACGCCTACTCAATTATTTTTACCCCCATCGCCCTCTACGTCACATGATCTATCCTAGAATTTGCCTCATGATATATACATGCAGACCCCTACATGAACCGCTTCTTCAAATATTTACTTATATTCCTCATCGCCATAATTATTCTTGTTACAGCCAATAACATGTTCCAACTATTTATTGGCTGAGAAGGCGTAGGAATCATATCATTCCTCTTAATTGGGTGATGATATGGCCGAGCCGACGCAAACACCGCCGCCCTCCAAGCCGTCATCTACAACCGAGTAGGAGACATTGGCCTAATTATAACCATGGCCTGATTTGCCATAAACTTAAACTCATGAGAAATACAACAAATCTTTTCCCTCTCCCACAACACCGACATAACACTCCCCCTCTTGGGCCTCATCGTTGCCGCGACTGGAAAATCAGCACAATTCGGACTTCACCCCTGACTACCTTCCGCAATGGAAGGTCCCACACCAGTCTCCGCCCTACTGCACTCAAGCACCATGGTCGTAGCAGGAATTTTTCTCCTTATTCGACTCCACCCCTTAACCCACTCTAATCAAACCGCCCTTACCATTTGTCTATGTCTCGGTGCACTAACTACGCTATTTACCGCAACCTGCGCCCTAACCCAAAACGACATCAAAAAGATCGTAGCATTTTCTACCTCTAGTCAACTAGGCCTAATGATAGTAACCATTGGACTTGACCAACCTCAACTAGCTTTTTTTCACATCTGCACGCATGCCTTCTTCAAAGCAATACTTTTCCTTTGTTCCGGTTCTATTATCCACAGCCTTAATGACGAACAAGATATCCGCAAGATAGGGGGAATGCACAACCTGGCCCCCTTCACATCAACCTGCTTGACAATCGGCAGCCTAGCGCTCACAGGAACCCCCTTTCTTGCGGGCTTTTTCTCAAAAGATGCCATTATTGAAGCCTTAAACACTTCGTACCTAAACGCCTGAGCCCTAGTTCTCACCCTGATTGCTACCTCTTTCACAGCAGTCTACAGCTTCCGAGTAGTATTCTTCGTTACTATAGGAACCCCTCGATTCCTGCCCCTCTCCCCCATCAATGAAAATGACCCAGCAGTAATTAACCCAATTAAGCGACTAGCCTGGGGGAGCATTGTGGCAGGCCTAATTCTTACCTCAAACGTCCTTCCTACTAAGACCCCCGTTATAACCATGCCCCCCCTTCTTAAACTGGCGGCCCTCGCCGTCACAATTATTGGCCTTTTAACAGCCATAGAACTAGCTGCCCTTACTGCTAAACAATTCAAACCCACCCCAATCATTAAACTACATAACTTCTCCAACATATTAGGCTATTTCCCGGCAGTTGTCCACCGCTTAGCCCCTAAACTAAATTTAGTCCTGGGACAGACAATGGCCAACCAACTGGTAGATCAGACATGATTTGAAGCAGCAGGACCAAAAGGCTTAGCCACAGCACAATTAAAAATGTCAACCGCTACTAGCGACGCCCAACGAGGCATTATCAAGACATATCTAATAATCTTCCTAATCACCTCTGGACTGGCTACTCTATTGGCCTCTACCTAGACGGCTCGAAGAGCCCCCCGAGACAACCCCCGAGTTAACTCCAACACCACAAACAAAGTTAATAATAACACCCAAGCACAAAGAAGCATTATTACACCTCCAAAAGCGTACAACATAGCCACCCCTCCAATATCCCCTCGAACAACTAAAAGCTCCTTAACGGAGCTTAATATCCCAGTACTAAACCCATACGTCGTTGGCCCAAAATATATTGACGCCAATACAACTGCTACTATATAGAACATTGCATGCTCAAACACCGATGCATCTCCCCAGCTCTCAGGATGCGCGTCAGCTGCTAAAGCAGCCGAATAACCAAAAACAACTAATATTCCCCCCAAATAAATTAAAAATAGGGCCAAAGCCAAAAACGGCGACCCAAACATTGCTAAAACAGCACAACCGATACCTGAAGACAGGACCAGCCCAAAGGCTGCAAAATATGGAGCCGGATTTGAAGCAACCCCCACCATCCCCAAAATAAACCCAAAAAGTAGAAAGCTAATAAAATATGCCATAATTTCTACACGGACTTTAACCGAGACTAATGACTTGAAAAACCACCGTTGTTATTCAACTATAGAAACCCTTAATGGCAAGCCTACGAAAAACCCACCCCCTTCTAAAAATCGCCAACGACGCACTAGTCGACCTCCCAGCCCCCTCCAATATTTCAGTATGATGAAACTTTGGATCGCTTCTAGGACTATGTTTAGCGTCGCAAATCCTAACAGGGCTGTTCCTAGCTATGCATTACACCTCCGACATTGCAACCGCATTTTCATCTGTAACCCACATTTGCCGTGACGTTAACTACGGCTGACTGATCCGAAACATACATGCAAACGGAGCATCCTTCTTTTTTATCTGCATCTATGCTCACATCGGCCGAGGCCTTTATTACGGCTCATACCTTTACAAAGAAACATGAAATATTGGAGTAGTTCTCCTACTTCTAGTAATAATAACTGCCTTCGTCGGCTATGTCCTCCCCTGAGGGCAAATGTCCTTTTGAGGGGCCACGGTAATTACAAATCTACTATCTGCCGTCCCCTACGTAGGAAATGAACTTGTACAGTGAATCTGAGGGGGCTTCTCCGTAGACAATGCAACCCTTACCCGGTTCTTCGCCTTTCATTTCTTATTTCCCTTCGTCATTGCAGGCGCCACTATTCTTCACCTACTCTTTTTACACGAAACAGGGTCCAATAACCCCGCAGGACTTAACTCAGACGCTGACAAAATCTCATTCCACCCATATTTTTCTTACAAAGACCTACTAGGATTCGCAGTCATACTGCTTGGGCTAACCTCCCTTGCCCTCTTCTCCCCCAATCTTCTAGGAGACCCAGAAAATTTTACACCCGCCAACCCTCTTGTCACCCCGCCTCACATCAAACCAGAGTGATACTTCCTATTTGCCTACGCCATTCTACGCTCTATTCCTAACAAACTAGGAGGAGTTCTAGCTCTTGTATTCTCTATTCTAGTTCTTATAGTAGTCCCAATCCTCCACACTTCTAAACAACGAGGACTCACCTTCCGGCCTCTGACACAGTTCCTGTTCTGAACACTGATCGCAGACGTAATTATTCTTACATGAATCGGAGGCATGCCAGTTGAACACCCATTTATTATTATTGGTCAAGTAGCCTCAGTGCTTTACTTCGCACTATTTCTAATCCTGGCCCCACTGGCAGGATGACTGGAAAATAAAGCCCTAGAATGAAACTGCCCCAGTAGCTTAGCCTTAAAGCGCCGGTCTTGTAAACCGGAGACCGGAGGTTAAAATCCTCCCTGAGGCCCAGAGAAGAAAGATTCTAACTTCCACCTCTAACTCCCAAAGCTAGAATTCTGAGTTAAACTATTCTCTGCAAAACCGTGCCCCCACAACCGTCTATACAGTGCGCAAATTCGGCCGGCTAATGCAATAAGCCAATACATGTAAGAACATTTATTTGTCTTAGCAACATGCATGCTTATGTATTACATTATTTACATGACACAAGCACATATGTACAGTGTAGTACATATTATGCATAATTATACATATATGGTGTAGTACATATTATGCATAATTATACATATATGGTGTAGTACATATTATGCATAATTATACATATATGGTGTAGTACATATCATTATTAATCACCAAAGAATTAATTAAAACAATCAGGAAAGAATTAAAATTAAGGTTTACATAGACATAACATTAAGATTCAGAATTAAAATAAGAGCAGCTGGTAAATAGATTAAACCCCATAACTGCATTAAACCATTTTCCATGCGTTATTCACCATAACTTGAACTAAATAAATCAAATGTAATAAGAACCGACCAATAAACTAAATAATTGCATATCATGAATGATAAGATCACGGACAAAAATTGTGGGGGTTTCACAAAATGAACTATTCCTGGCATTTGGTTCCTATTTCAGGGCCATGAGTGTATAAATCCCCATAAAATGAACTTTCCATGCATAAGTTAATGTTAAAGTACTATCGACTCGTTACCCACCATGCCGAGCGTTCACTTATATGCATTTGGTATTTTTTTTTTCGGCTTACACTCATCCTCATTTGGCGACTCCTTCCTAATGTTAACTTTCAAGGTTGAACAGTTTCCTTGCTTGAACATAACCTTAATGTAGACCTTAACGAGCATTGACAGAAGAGTTGCATAACTGATATCAAGTGCATAAACTATTAATACTCAGCCCAAGAACTACTATTATTACTGCCCCCTTCGCAACACGACGAGAAAGTTTTCGCGCGACAAACCCCCTTACCCCCTACGCCGTAAGAGTCTTATAATTCATGTCAAACCCCAAAACCATGGAAGTCTCGATTGGCGCCTTCAACGAGTTCTGATGTGTGTTGGTATATATAGTGTTGCAAAAAAGTGCCATTGTGTA